GGAAGATAGAAAAGAATAAAAATCCGACAGTTCTTCTTTGTGGTGATAATGCCAAAATATCAAGTCAGCTCAGTTGTCTTTCTCTTAATTGTTACTACAGGCTTCTTGAATATTCTCTTTTCCTATTTTTCTTTGATTTCTTTTTTTTGTGCCTAATACCGCTACCGCTTTTTGCTTTTTTTATCATTGATAGGAATTTCTCTTGTTAAGACCCTATGAATCGCTTGAACCCCCAGATTCATACTAGAACCACGATAATTCAATAAAATCCTAAAGTTAAGCACAAAGATTCCTTGAGTAAGAACCGTTGTATCATCACTGATTCAATCATATAGGATAGGTATTATGACTAATAATACAAAAAAATTTGTCTATTGATTACACAAAATAGTCATACAAAGGAGTTTGAAATAATAAAAATCTTTCGATTTATAACTTATAATTCTTTCTTTGAAAAGCAAATTTTTTTGAATCCGATCTCGAGGTCTAAATATTAAATATGAATCATAGTTCAAATATTTCTTAATCTATTTTAGCTATTCCGTGTTTCAGATACCAAAAGAAATATCCGACGAGGTAGAACCATCTCCATCAGGGTAAGATGACAGACTCATTTTCTGTATTATCAATAGGATCAATTATACCAAGTCACACACTCATATTCCGGAAATACAGAAAGAAAGAAATTTCACGATCGAACTACCAAAAGGGAATTTAGAAATAGAAATCGGAGCCCTAAAAATTCACTTTGTATTGAAAGGCTAAAACTTGTTGGTTCTTTTTGATTTCATTTTCTTGTGGATTTAATTCATTGAAATTCCATCCAATAAAACGGAAGAATTATAAATTTCCAAAATAATAGATAGGAATACTGCAAATAAAGCCATTGCAACTCCCATTAAAGGAGTAGTTCCCCACCCAGGAGCTACTTTACCATATTCCGAATTCAACGGTTTCAATAAAGCCCCTACGGTAGTAGGTTTTGGACGAGATCTAGAACTACCTTCAACAGTTTGTGTAGCCATAAATCTGATTCTATTCATTGAGATCTGTTGACTTTGTATACCATTCCGTTGTAAATAAATGATTTTATCATAGATCCACTGTGGTCTTAAAATTATATAATAATGGAAACAGCAACTCTAGTCGCCATCTTTATATCTGGTTTACTTGTAAGTTTTACTGGGTATGCTTTATATACCGCTTTTGGGCAACCCTCTCAACAACTAAGAGATCCCTTCGAGGAACACGGAGATTAGTTGAAGTAATGAGCCTTCCTTATAATAGGAAGGCTCATTACTTCAATTAAGATAATAAAAAATAAAAAATTATTTCAACTTTTTACTTTTTAGTTGGAACTTTAGGAGGTTCCCGAAAAAAGATAGCGAAAAAAATTATCCCTAGAGTAGAGACTAATAGAAATGTATAAACCAATGCTTCCATATATTTGATTGTGGTTTACAATTATAGCTTCCATACCTGTTTACTTGAAATTCTTTTCCCGATAATGATAAAAGGGAAAGAGTAAAAAAGGGGCGGTGATTCAAATTAAGATTGCTCCAGTATCCTATGCCAAATCAAAAAAAATAACAAAGCAATGTTGTATTAAACTCCTTGTCTTCTTGTAGTTGGATCTCCAATTTTTTGGAATGCGCCAAATTCTACTTGAACATCCAAATCGGGGTCAATACCGGCAAAAACATCTCGGAACAAAGTTCGCGACCCATGCCAGATGTGTCCGAAGAAGAATAGTAGGGCAAAAGAAGCATGTCCAAAGGTAAACCAACCCCTCGGACTACTACGAAAAACACCATCTGATTTCAAAGTAGCACGGTCTAATTCGAAAATTTCACCTAATTGAGCACGTCTAGCATATTTTTTCACAGTAGCAGGATCACTATAACTGACTCCGTTGAGTTCGCCACCATAAAACTCAACAGTTACACCTACTTGTTCAACGCTATACTTAGATTCCGCTCTTCTAAAAGGAACATCAGCTCGAACAATTCCGTCCCCGTCGATCAAAACGACCGGAAAGGTTTCAAAAAAAGTAGGCATACGGCGTACAAAAAGTTCACGTCCTTCTTTATCTCTAAAAACAGGGTGTCCTAACCATCCAACAGCTATTCCATCGCCGTTATCCATTGAGCCCGCTCTAAATAATCCTCCTTTCGCCGGATTATTACCAATGTAATCATAAAAAGCTAATTTCTCAGGAATTTTCGACCAAGCTTCTGATAAACTTTGATTTTCGGCTAGTCCAGCACTTACCCGTCGGTATATTTCTTGCTGAAAGTATCCTTGATCCCATTGATAACGGGTGGGGCCGAATAATTCTATTGGAGTAGTTGCTGAACCGTACCACATAGTTCCAGCAACAACAAAAGCTGCAAAAAAGACCGCAGCGATACTACTAGAAAGAACGGTTTCAATATTGCCCATACGTAACCCTTTGTATAGACGTTGAGGCGGCCGGACACTAAGATGGAATAGACCGGCTAATATGCCTAATGTCCCTGCAGCAATATGATGAGAAGCTATTCCTCCTGGAACAAAAGGGTCAAAACCTTCCACACCCCATGCTGGACTTACAGGTTGTACTTTTCCAGTTAGTCCATAAGGGTCGGACACCCAGATTCCGGGACCGTACAAGCCTGTTACATGAAATGCACCAAAACCAAAACAAGCCACCCCCGAAAGAAATAAATGAATTCCAAAAATCTTAGGCAAATCCAAAGAAGGTTTTCCTGTACGTTCATCACAAAATATTTCTAGATCCCAATACACCCAATGCCAAATAGCTGCCAAAAAGCACAAGCCAGAAAACACAATATGCGCGCCAGCCACACCTTCGTAACTCCAAATGCCGGGATCCGTTATAGTCCCCCCTGTAATACTCCAACCGCCCCATGAATTGGTTATTCCTAACCGGGTCATGAAAGGTATAACGAACATACCCTGTCTCCACATTGGATCAAGAACGGGGTCAGAGGGATCAAAAACTGCTAATTCATATAGAGCCATCGAACCAGCCCAACCAGCAACCAGAGCTGTATGCATGATATGGACAGAAATCAACCGACCAGGATCATTCAATACGACGGTATGAACACGATACCAAGGCAAACCCATGGAAATACCCCTTATATCAAAGAAAAATGACACTATGTAACTTTATTGCATTGGAAAAGACTATAACTATGCAATGGATCCCTTTTGTTCAATCGATTATCTAGCAACAAGGGTTAATGTTTCTTCTATTCTGTTGGTAATAATAGAACAATTATGTTTGTAGGAACAAAGAGAAACAAATCTATTCTATACCCGATAAGTAGCAATACGCAATGGGGAGTTGATACCATCTTCTATCAGTAAATGCTTTCATACTTGTTCATTATTGGAAGGCTATATTGGTAAGAATTTTTTCTTAAACTAAACCTTTCTAATCTATGCAGAAAATAGAATAATGGGTGATATTATAAAAACAATAACCTTAATTATTACGTTTCCACATCAAAGTGAAATAGAGTACTTAAATTATTTTTTCTTTCATTTAATGCCTATTGGTGTTCCAAAAGTTCCCTTTCGAAGTCCTGGAGAGGAAGATGCATCTTGGGTTGACGTATAGTGCGACTTGTCAGATATATTGGGTCATATGGGATTTCCCCATTATCTCTCCCGATTGAGATATCCTCCATTTCGCCCAAGAAAGATTGATTAAATCATCCAAAATTTGGAGCGTGAAATGCAATTCGATCCGTTTTTTAGTTTTAGGGGGATTCAGGTTAATATTCTCACTTAGAATAATTTATGGTTGACTCTGTTGGACCAATAAAATGAAGTATCCAGGCTCCGTTTATAAAAACCCCAATCCCAATCGGGAATATATTAAAAATTACTGCTTGTATTATATAGTTTATTTACTTTAACTCTTAATTTTTTTGATTTGAAATTAAAAATGGCGCTCTCAACTTTAATGATTTGAATGAAAGTAATTAATCTGTTGAATATGGAAATTGACGAAAGAAAAGATATGAAGTAAATAAAAAAGGGGAATTTTAACAAAAAAAAACAAGCGGTATTGGAAACATTTGTTCTATATGGGCAAATCGAAATCGGGCAGATCGTTACCCGGAGTAGAGCATAAACCTAATAATTTCAAGAGACCCATTCAAGAACAAGAAAATGACATCGTGATTTGAGTTGAATCTCGATGATATGATACATCAATGAAAAGTAAGTTCAATAAGTTTAGTAAATTCTTTTTTTTTTTTTTTAGTAGAATTTTATTCTATTTTAATTATAGAAATTTTTTTATATTATATATTATATGGGTAATTAGGGAATTGCGAAAAAGTAATCTTTTTTGAAAAATCGAAAAGGAGATTCTTGATTATTCATCATAAGTTGGAAAAATCTCTATGAAAAAAAAAAGGATGTAGAATCTACACATTGATTTTTTTTCACAATTTTGTTTGAACCGTATGCATCAAAAGGTGCATGTACGGTTCCTAAGGGATAGAATTTTACCCGAATCAACCGACTTTATCGAGAAAGATTACTTTTTTTAGGCCAAGAAGTCGATAGCGAGATCTCGAATCAACTTATTGGTCTTATGGTATATCTCAGTATCGAAGATGATACCAAGGATTTATATTTGTTTATAAATTCTCCTGGCGGATGGGTAATACCCGGAGTAGCTATTTATGATACCATGCAATTTGTGCGACCAGATGTACATACAATATGCATGGGGTTAGCTGCTTCAATGGGATCTTTTATCCTGGTCGGAGGAGAAATTACTAAACGTTTAGCATTCCCTCACGCTTGGCGCCAATGAGTTTTTTATTTGAAAGAAAAAATAAAACTATGCCTTCACCATATCAAATATTAATATTTAAGTAATAATAGCATGGCACTTTGAATTCGATATGAGATATTTTTCTCTATTTTATTTTCAAAACCTTCAATTATGTATCGAAAGAGGAGTATGAGATGAAGAGTATTCCCGATTTCTTTATTTTATATCAGGAGTCCATTTCAGCGTCACAAACTTTTTTTTCATAAAAAAAGACTCTATTTATGTTTGAATAGAGTACAAAAAAATTTTCTTTCTTATTTTTCGAATCAAAAAGAAACTTTGGGATTGCTTAACTAAAGCTGAAATAAATATATAAAGCAACGGAGCCATCATAGTATTTTTAGCTCCTACGAAAAGAAGGGTGGTAATTGGATAATTTACTGATCTGGATCTAATCAATTCTAGATTTTCTCTTTGTTCAACGGAAAATGAAAGTAAATTCCATTCTATAGCCGTATGCAATACGAAAAAAATGCCCGTACGGTTGTTCAATTCTATCTTTTTTATTCTTAATTCCATATTTTTCTATTCATCACATTACGCGAGATAGAAGAACTTTTTTATGGTATATATCATCAGGGTAATGATTCATCAACCCGCGAGCTCTTTTTATGAGGCCCAAACGGGAGAATTTATCCTGGAAGCGGAAGAACTTTTGAAATTGCGTGAAACCCTCACAAGGGTTTATGTACAAAGAACGGGCAAACCCTTATGGGTTGTATCCGAAGATATGGAAAGGGATGTTTTTATGTCAGCAACAGAAGCCCAAGCTCATGGAATTGTTGATCTTGTAGCGGTCGAATAAAAGGAATAAAAATAGTTTTAAACATTTGAAAATTTTTCTTGTTACTCGGTTTACCATTCTGTGTTTAATATTCCATTAACTATAAAAAAAAATTCGGTTAGGATTGATCTAAACCAGCCCATTATGTATATGATTCAGCATGCCAACTATTAAACAACTTATTAGAAACACAAGACAGCCAATCAGAAATGTCACGAAATCCCCCGCTCTTCGGGGATGCCCTCAACGTCGAGGAACATGTACTAGGGTGTATGTGTGACTCGTTCAGATTATGAGCTGGAACAAAAAAAAGCAAATGAAAGGAAAGAATTTTTCCAGTATCAATAATCAATACTGGTGAATGGTATAAAACTCCAGTCACTATCTAAAATGAAAAAAAAAATAATAAATTCATCTATTGGGTATGAAATTTATGGTTTCTATTGGTATAAATCGGGTTTAAGATAAGAAAAAATTTCCCATTGGTAACGAACGTTATCCATTTAGCAGGGAATCTTATTTTAAAAGCAAAAAAATTCGGCTCCGATTCTTGCAAGAACGGACTAACAGGGTCAGCTATCCAGCAAACCTTCAAAATTAAATACCGTTACTGTATAGGTGGATCTCGTTGTGAAAGACCTATTACTGGATAATTCATGGGTAGAGCCAAAAGGTTTGAACTGTACAAGTTATCAATAAGATTCCGGAAATGAAGGAAAGGGGCTCCGGTGTATAGAGAGGACCTCACCGTTTTAAAAGTAACCATAGAAACGAAGGAATCCACTATTTCTTTAATCATCTATATTTAACTTGAATTCACATTTTTTTATTTACTTTTTTGATACATTAATAAATTTTTTTGTCTCGTTTCAAGACGAAATGTCGAAAAAAAAAAAAAATAACAAAAATAGTGGTTGGGAAGGTTATAGTAGCAAAAGCCATTGGAATTTTTATTTTATACATTGGAAAAATCCGTTTTGTTATTAATAGACCAGAAGGCGAAAAGAATAACTTAAAGAAATAAAATCGATTAGTTATTCATCAAAGTTTCAATTATTCAATGACTAGAGTTAAACGGGGATATATAGCTCGAAGACGCAGAAGAAAAATTCGTTTATTTGTATCAAGCTTTCGCGGGGCTCATTCAAGACTTACTCGAACCATTGCTCAACAGAAAATAAGAGCTTTGGTTTCGGCTCATCGGGATAGAGATAGGCAAAAGAGAGATTTTCGCCGTTTGTGGATCACTCGAATAAACGCAGTAATTCGTGAAAGAGGGGTATACTATAATTATAGTAAATTTATACACGATCTGTACAAGAGAAAGTTGCTTCTTAATCGTAAAATACTTGCACAAATAGCTATATTAAATAGGAATTGTATTTATATGATTTTTAATGAGATCTTAAAAAAAGAAGATTGGAAAGAAGAATACCTCGAAACGATTTAAATGAAGTTCCCCGGAGTTTATTCTCCGGGAGTATAGAGTAGAAATTAGTCTAATAAAATATGATAAATAAAAAAAAATCAACAAATCCATTCAAAAAAAAATTCCCAATTTTTATATTATCTTACGACGTGACAATCAAATCTAGATTCGACAATTTTTTTAGAACAAAACTGCAATCCGTGCTTGAGTTCAGATTCCAATTTTGATTCAATTATTAATTAAATAAATAGAACGAAAAAGAATAAGTCTATTATTTATTTTTGGTTCTAAAACTAGCAGTTCTAGTAGTCGACTCGGTTCTTTCAAATTGTTTCTCATTATTAAGAAAAGGTAACAAAGATAAAATACGAGCTTGTTTTATAGCAATAGTAATTAATCGTTGTTGTTTCAAGGTCAATCTATTCACTCGCCTAGATAAAATTTTTCCTTGTTCACTAATAAATCGACTAATTAAACTCATGTTTCTATAATCTATTCGATCCCCCGATTGGATCGGGGGCAAACGCCTACGAAAAGCTCGCTTGGATTTAATAAAGGGTCGCTTGGATTTATCCATAGTTTGTTTAGTTTATTCTTTATACATACCGAAAATCCTATTTCTTAATTCTAATTTTGTTAGGTCCAGCCAAAATAGGATCTGATTTGTTTATTTCTATTTTTTTCTATAATATATAGTATATATATAATATAATAATATGTAATATGAAATATTTACTATAGAAATACGAAATATATTAGAAATCCTTTTTCTATTTAAAAAAAAAAAGTAAATGATATAGATGAAAAATGTTTTGTCCCCTTACTTGAAAGGATAATAGATAGACGTTCGGCTCGATCTATTTCTTTATCTCTCCATGAATTGTATGTTTGTAACAATAGGGACAGAATTTTCGCAATTCCAACCGACTAGGCGTATTGTGTCGATTCTTTTGAGTAATATATCTGGAAACGCCCCTTGATCCCTTATTAACACTCTTTCGAACACAACCAGTACATTCCAAAATCACTTTTACTCGAACATCTTTACCCTTAGCCATGAACCTCCTTTGTATATTTAATTCAAGCAACTTTTCTATTTTTTTCTTTTCCTTTCTTCAAGAAAAATAGAAAAGTTGCAAAAATAGAAGTTGCTAACTCGAATTTCTAATCACAGTAATTTCATTTAAGTATCTTGGATAATACGCTTATCCTAGACCCACATTTTCGTTTCCATTCGAGCCTGAGAGCCTAAGTTTTGATAAGGTTGAATCCACTTTCTTCTTTACTGAACTAATCCTATTTAGTTTTTTTTTAATAAAAAGAGGGGAGGGATTAGTCACAGATAGTTGATTCTAGCTCTAATCTTCGTTAACCCCTTACCCGTCTCAATAACTAGAATCAAAAAAAGGGGAATGTCAACGCATCTGGGAAAAAACGATTGATTTCTATTAATAGACCGGCTAAAGACCCAAACCATAAAGTACTTAGTACCGGTGCCACGGAAAGATATGTTTTGAAATCGCGCATTGAAAATCCTCCTTTTTCATTTCTTTAATATATAAAATAAAAGTAATACATATCTAATCTATAATCCTATGTATAGAGTCAAAGACTACTTGTATTTGTACACGAAATCCCTAAAAAAAATCTACGTACTTTTACTTTTTTACTTCGAGTCGATAAGATATTTTTTTTTAAGAAAAAGAGTAACATGCCCCTTCCTATTGAACTGAGCATTCCCGAAAAGAAAAGTCTTTTTTTTTTTAGTTTACAACAGGTTTTTCATATACATAAATATACAAATCCTTTTTATTATACCTTATATGATAAAAGACCAAAAAGAAGAGGAAATAGCAGTGCAAGTTTAATTATGAATTTATATGAGAAATAAGAATGTGGAAAACAAGACAAGGATGTTTTACAATTACACTATAAAAACCAATTGAATTGAAAGGGATGTAGCGCAGCTTGGTAGCGCGTTTGTTTTGGGTACAAAATGTCACGGGTTCAAATCCTGTCATCCCTACCTAATTACTTTTACTTTGAGAAGTAAGGAGGAATTAATTGAAATTTTGATTCAAATTGGACATGCCTAATCTCTCATTTTATTTATTATACTCTATATGATAAATAATGTATGCATGCAAGATGTAGATAGAGTTTTCAGTTCTAAAAAAACCCTTTCTTTCCAGTCTTATCTATTTTGATAAGAAAGCGCTCTTAGTTCAGTTCGGTAGAACGTGGGTCTCCAAAACCCGATGTCGTAGGTTCAAATCCTACAGAGCGTGATTCCATTCTTGTTAAGTCAAATTGAATTAGACTGAAATAAATGAACAGTAATCGAATCTAAAATTGACCTCCTCCTTTCTTTAATCCACAGGAGGTCAATCAAAAAAAAATTTGTTAATTAATCAAAGATCCAACTGATCACCACGTCTGTATTGTAAATATGCAGTTACAAATAATCCAGCCAAAGTAATAGGAATTAGGCCTAAGACAATTCCAAATAGAAAAACTTCAATCATTTCAATTTGTTTGAAAAAAAAAAAAAAAAAAAAGAAAGGTAATATCTATCCATAAATATTAATCTGAATTGCCCATGAATCTCAATAACCAAAAATTCTCAATTGCTGCAGTAAAGAACTAGAAACATGGGCGGAATCCCCCAGAAACATTCCTTGAGTTGTTCATTCAATTAATTTCAAATAAGTCGTATCTTGTTTAGACCTATAAATAGAGCGGAGGTTATAGTTAAAGCCGCTAGTAAAAAACCGAAATAACTAGTTAGAGTAGGCATGAAAGAGCTAACTAAAATATGTTCTTTTTATACATATGTGTCTAAAGCATTTACCTAAGTTGCCATTTAGAAATAAAATAAGCAAAAATCGCAATTCAAAGAATAAGTTCAATTGAATATTTTGAATTC